TTGAACTACAGATCAATCATAATAAACAATACAAGAAAATAAATGGATTCTCCTGCCGGCGAGAAAGAAAGGAAAAAAAAGGGGGAGATAGGGAAGAGGGGATTAAGGATAGTCACTCCACTCCATAGATAGTGAACACAGATTCTTGTTTCATTTTCAATTCCTTTCGGGACTCAACGCTTTAGAAAGGCCTGGTGGTCTATAAGATCGCGGCTGCTTTTAGGAGCCTCGGTGATCCCACATGAGCCTATGCGTCGGTCAAGGGCGAGAGAGATTCTTATTCCATAATCAAGAACCTCCTTACCATTCAGGTAAGAAGGAGTTCAGAAGCGGGATAGCATACTCTATTAGAGACTCTCCTATCGGGGCTACTTTCTTTCTTATTGTTCATGTCGTTTCTGACCCTTGAGGTATCACCAATCCACGTATGAAGAGTCATTTAAGGATCTTGATTCAACTCCATGGAATAGAACTCTATAGACCCTGCTCCATTCCTCTCAGCAGTGGCCTTATTTGTTGTCGCAACTAATGGATTAAAGAGCTTTGCTTACCTAAATGCAGGGGTTTCCATACTCATTTGTCCCTTTTTTATTGTTTATTGATCCATGTCATTAAAAGCCTTTAGCTAAAAAGTGGAAACATACACTCTATATTATGTTATTCCTACTGCTTGTAGGCGGACAATATCATTGAAAAAAGCGACCTATCTAACTCGATGTGCTTTTCGGCCTTGCACCGGGATCCTGCCATTATTCGCTTTTATCTTTTTTTTCTCCATTAGGCATTGAGAGGCCTACAGTCCATAATGGGTAGAGTGCTACGGACAAAATGATATTGATTATTCGGCAGGAGCAATTGAATATGAATAGTGAGCCAGTCCTCAAGTAAGGGCAGGCTCCGTAGGGAAAATCCAATAGTGTATCTCAATTCTAGATTCTAGTAATTAGCAAACAAACCAGTAACAAAGCGGTTGCGAGGAAGCTTAGTAAGTGGTTTGTAGGAATTGATAAATAGTAGCTCACTATGGCTGTTGCTTTTCTGCTTCCTTTTACTACGAAGGTTTTTTTTTATTTACATAGATGTAATTAAAAGGGGCAGCTGCGGTCGAACTCTCATTCTGGAAAGAAGTCGGGTCCCTTTTTTACCAAGTCCACAGGTATAGTTGATGATAGAAGGCCAACTATCGTTGCCTTGCACTTCACGGTGCCCTGCCCTCTCATCCTTCCTTCGAAGGCGAAAGACTCTCGACTGGTAAGGATCGATAGCATGAGGAGAATCAAAAAAGAAAGGCTGCAATGGGAACATATTATAGTGAGGTAAATCATAACGTGGCAGTTGCTGACTTGACTAATTCTGGTTCTTTTGTATGTCCGTTACTAGTGTCAGGAAGGCTCAGTGGAAGAAGGCCAATTCAGCAAGTGCGCCACCACGGTATACATTTGACGTTTCAAAGAAGGAGGATTGAAAACCTGTTGAAAGAAAAGTTTATCACGCTTCCAGCAGATCACAAATTACCAACAAAGGAAGAGCTAAAAGGAAAAGAGTACTGTAAGTATCAACATTCCTGGAACCATTCCACTAACTCGTGTTGGTCGTTTAGAAATGCTGTGCAGGAGAAGATCAAAAGGGAATTCTTAAGTTCCCAGAAGAAGTTGATTGATGAAGATCCGCATTGAGGGGAAGAGTAAATTAAAGAGAAAGGCGTAAGAAGATGACAAAGAATCAGTGGCCAGTGACAAAGTAGACCAGAAGACTTGCCAGGTCACTATCCAAGCAAAGCCTTGGGAACCAAAGAATGTTGTCCTTGACAAACCATCATTCCAGATGACTCAACACATTAAACCTCTGTATATCAAGGCTCACTTAAACGGCAGGCCCGTTTTCAAGGATCTTGATTGACAATGGTTCTGCAGTAAACGTTTTACCCTTGAAGATGGTATGGTCGCTTGGGAAATCTTTAGACGACTTAATATCAACCGAGATATCTGTAGTGGCTTTTACTGGGAGGTTACCCGGGTTATTGGAGTCTTACCTCTAGAAATTACATCCAGTACCAAGACTTCCTTATCCGCGTTTTTTGTTGTTAATACTTCTGCTCATTATCAAACTTTGTTGGGAAGAGACTGGATTCACACAAACCAGTGTGTACATCAGTTCCTGCTGCTCTGGAAAGAAGATGATGTAGAAAGGAAAATTGTTTGGGCTGATGATAGGCCTTTCCAAACGATTTCAGATACTGTTGATGCTAGATACTATGATTAGGGGCCTATCAGGTTCCAGGGAGCCAATAAATTTTGGCACCTTAAGAATCTTATTGTTTCTAACAAATCTGAATGCAGGAAAGGAGCTGAAGAGCTGCTAAATCCCCATAAAATCGTGCCTTGTACTAGGCCGATTGGCGTTCCCATCATTGAGATTTTGGATGACTAACCTAACAAGTGAAGAGCGGGCAGTGGCTCCATACAGAAAGCTAAGGTGCAGCATGTATTAGACAACCAGGTGGTAGAAGAGTTCGAGGAAGTCTTGGGAGCTGAGGTAATCTGTGAAGGAACTGTTGAAAACGAAGTGGAAGAAATCCAGTTGCAAGATTTAGACAAGGCACCCCCGAAGTTATAAGACATAACGCCGGAAGGGAAGTGCATGATCCATTAGATGAGGTAAACCTCGGCACCCAAGAGGAGCCGAGAATTACTTATGTAAGTTCTCCTCTTTCTTCTCAGATCAATTTCTTGTTTTGCTTGGAATTACGATGAAATGCCTGGATTAGATAGGGAACTGGTTGAGCATAGGCTCCCGATTAAGCCTGGGTTCAAGCCCTATCAACTGCCGGCCAGAAGAATGTCAAAGGAGGTGGAACTCAAAGTGAAAGATGAAATTAAGAAGCTATTTAGGGCCAAGTTCATCAGGCCTTGCAGGTATGCTTTATGGCTCTATAATCTAGTCCCTGTAATGAAAAAGAATGGAAAAGTCAGGGTATGCGTAGACTTTAGGGATCTTAACGCAGCTACACCTAAGGATCTTTATCTAATGCCTATTGCTGATATGTTGATAGATGCAGGGGCGGGGAACGAACTATTATCGTTTATGGATTCTTTCTCTGGGTATAATCAGATAATGATAGACGAGGAAGATGTCCATCAAACTGCCTTTAGGTGTCCTGACTCCATAAGCCACTTTTGACTGGCTCGTCATTCGTTCGGGCTGGAGCTACTCTGAAGAGAGCCATGAATGCTATCTTTCATGACATGATCGGTAAACATTTAGAGGTTTATATTGATGATATTATGGTTCAGTCTAGGAAAGAAAAAGAACACATAGATCATCTGAGGCCTGAGCTGAGGTGAGGATGAGGGAATACAATTGGAAACTTAATTGTGCTTTTGGTGTACAAGCAGGGAACTTTCTGGGATTTCTAGTGCACCAGAGAGGGATCGAGCAAGAACTTTTTTTGCTGTGGGCTGCGTAGCAGCAGCGGAGGAAACAACGGGGGAAACTAGAAGAAAAGAGTCCCTCGTTTGTGTTTGTTAATTTATGCTGTGTTTAGTTGTATGGCTGGTCTATTTGTGTTTAAGGGTTCCGAGTACTCCTATGTATAAAAATGCTTGTAGTGCTGGAATGAAAAAAATCTGCTTTGTTGTTGTGTGAAGTATAAAATCCTCTAATAGGATAGCATCAAGCTCTTACTTATTAGCTGAGTGGAATGTCGTAGCTGCCTGAATCAAGTAATCTCCCAGTCTAGCTCACCCCTTAATGGGAAACCTTCTCGTGAGAGTTGATCCCATCCAAAGAGTGCTCCTTTCATCAGTCCCATCAAAGGAATTTCCGCAAGCAGCAGGATCTGGATCATGAACAACGGATCTTCCAAAAGGAATGAGATCTGATCTATAAGCACTTCACTCCCGAGTCAAAGCCAAAGCGTAATGTCAAACCTTGGAGTTCGATGCGAGCTTTATAAGAATGAAACTTTACATCCCGCTCCAAATTGACTCACTTACGGGCCTTTAAAAATGGAAAAATCAAAGTAGCAAAGCTAGTGCAAGTAAGTGTTCTTGATAGGCACCAATATCACTTGAATTTTCATTCCAAAAGGACCTAAAATCGACCCTTCTATACTCGTTGGGCGTGTTCGAGTCACGAAAGTTAGTAGGGAAATATTATTATTTATTATTGCGAAGACATTTATGAAAACAGCCCAGAAGACGTCCTTTCCACGATGCTCGATTCCGACTTGCTTGCTACTATCTTTCATCTTTCGTATTATAAGACTGTTCTTTTTATGGGAAGACATCGTGTTCCTAATCGATTTCCCTCATCTAAATGCACAGTCCCCCTAATGCTATGAAGTGAAGCAGGTAGTCTCTGACTTACTTACTGTCTTGTTCGACTATCCGGTTAGACAGACCTTCTGTACTTGTCTCTTTCCGCTTCCATTTCCTACTAGCCTAGCCGTATAGACTAGCCACTATAGCTTCCTTACATCAGTGACCTCCTTAATCAACTGTACTAATACCTTTTTTTTATGACTAGTTGCTTTAGTCTTATCTACTTAGGAGCTGTCCTTGCTTCGAACAAGCAAAATAGGGCAGGCTAGCGCAGCTATAGCTATATGCCTCCTTCCTTAAGCGAAGGTCGACCTCACTTGTTTCTGGTAGGCTTTCAGGTGCAAGCAACGGCTTTTCAGCAGCATGAGTAGCCTGATGCTTGTGAGTGACTGCACGTCCAATTATATTATTATTATAAGTTAAAAAAAGTTTGGAGAATAGACCGAATAAATGGAACAGTATCTTAGCACCTTGACTTTACCCGGGAAGAAGGCGAATAGCCCTTTCTTGACCAGGAATGACCTTTTCTCTGCCGTTGGACTGGTCATCTGTGAAGCTTTTAGTTGCCTTCTTTCCGCACGAAGGCATTCTTATTCCTATTCTTGATCAGACAGTCTCGAATAGGAATCTGCAAGATTCGATCACATTGCTGAAGATAAATCCAACATCCCTTATTCT